TTATATAATTTAATATTAAATAAAATAAGGATTCGGGTTGTGATTAATCGTTTGATATTTCAGTACATAGGACATCCCCCCCGGAGTTCCGATGGATAGATTAGATTCTTCTACCAACCCTCAACCCCATTCGTTGGAACAGCTTCCATTGAGTCTCTGCACCTATCCTTTTTCGATTCTCGCTTTCTAGGAGAGGAACCCTTGTTTTCTGTAAACAGGATTTGGCTCAGGATTGCCCATTTTTAATTCCAAGGTTTCTCTGAATTTGGAAGTTACCACTTAGTAGGTTTCCATACCAAGGCTCAATTCAATCAAGTCCGTAGCGTCTACCAATTTCGCCATATCCCCCTTTCTTTTGGGGCCGGGACCCTATTGTGATTCCATTCCCCTCTTTCCTTCCTGCTAGAACCATTCCATTCATTAAATACCGACCCGATATCGGAAAAAAGTGCCTGCTCCTATTTTTACCCCTTTCAGCTCTATCAGACCAGTGTTTGGTTCAATCAGAACCAGAAATGATTCTATCATTTCTGTATCCGCAATTCAATATGGATAGCTATATCTCACATATATCCGCCTCTCCTCCGCGCATTTTCCCTGCTCGATCTGAAATAGTGGAACGGTCAATATTCTTCTTCTTTTTCCTATCTTTACGAATAAAATCAGAGGAATGCATAATCTCATTATGATCCATCCGGATTGCATTCTTAGGCCAGATCCGTTATAACTAAATAAACTGGCTTAGCTATAACTATAATAAGATAAGCTAAGATCCCAGCAGCTTACTGAACTAATACGCCTCACTATTTTATGTTATGTGATGTGAGTTGAGCCCGCTTAGCTCAGAGGTTAGAGCATCGCATTTGTAATGCGATGGTCATCGGTTCGACTCCGATAGCCGGCTTTTCTCTATCGATTTTTTATCCATGATTGATAATATCTTCTTGAGATAAAGGAATAGTGAAAAGACTCTTCCCTTTTTTCTTCCAAATCTCGGGTTCCCGATCTATTATGTCTATGTCCGGGAACTCACATTCCAATTCAATTATGAGTAAAAAACTTATTGGCACAGTTGTATCTCTACGGAACAAATCGTGGGATACTTACTTACCATACATACATATATACAAAATAATCCGGGTATTGATACAATTCATCTAATTTCTCTTTTTAGCACTTCCGTGGGTTTCGCTTTGTTTATCGTTTAGTTCAGTCTTAAGGTTTATCCTATTCTGTAAAATAAGGAGTCCTTATGTCTCGTTACCGGGGACCTCGTTTTAAAAAAATACGCCGTCTGGGGGCTTTGCCGGGACTAACTAGTAAAAAGCCTAGGTCTGCAAGTGATCTTAGAAACCAATCCCGCTCCGGGAAAAGATCTCAATATCGTATTCGTTTAGAAGAAAAACAGAAATTGCGTTTTCATTATGGTCTGACGGAGCGACAACTACTTCGATATGTTCGTATCGCTGGAAAAGCAAACGGTTCGACGGGTCAGGTTTTACTGCAACTACTTGAGATGCGTTTGGATAACATTCTTTTTCGATTGGGTATGGCTTCAACTATTCCTGGAGCCAGGCAATTAGTTAACCATGGACATATTTTAGTTAATGGTCGTCTAGTAGATATACCAAGTTATCGCTGCAAACCCCGAGATATTATTACTACGAAGGATAAACAAAGATCCAGAGCTTTGATTCAAAATCATATGGATTCATCCTCCAACGCGGAATTGTCAAAACATTTGACTCTGCACTCATTGCAATATAAAGGGGTAGTAAATCAAATACTAGATAGTAAATGGGTCGGTTTGAAAGTCAATGAATTGCTAATCGTAGAATATTATTCCCGGCAAACTTGAACCTAAAATAGCCAGCAAAGGTTCGGACAATTTTGTCCCCTTTTCGCTAGGGATTTTATCCGGATTTTGATCCCATTCACGTATCGCAAACGGATCAGCAGTGATATTTTCATTCACTGTCCGCTCTTTCTTTCCCCCTCTTTCCGTTCTTTTCCTTTTCCGTATCACAACACAGTAATTACGGAATAGAAAAAAATCTCTATCTCTATAACTATAAAATAAAGAAGGGTCTTTATCTTAGAATAACGGTATCAATTGGTATTTGATACATTGTGTGGTTGGTAACGTTGGTGAATTAGATGAGGATACGGAAAGAGAGGGATTCGAACCCTCGGTAAACAAAAGCCTACATAGCATTTCCAATGCTACGCCTTGAACCACTCGGCCATCTCTCCTACATAACCTTATCTTATTAATTATGACCCATAAACCAAGTGAATAGCGAGTCACTCATATTATTTATTATTGAGTACAGGTACGACCGATCCATTATCATATCAAACTTTTCGTCAAGGAACGATCTTCCTTCAAGTTTCGAGGGATAAAAAAGAAAAACGTATTCATCCTTGTCAAGACGACGGACGCTCCCATCTTATTGATATTGCATTTCTACCGGATTAAACCAACGGGTTGGAATGAATCAACCGATGGATTCTATACTATGATTACGTAGGAATTACAGAATTCCTTTCCAGTTTCATTTCATATTTTTCAACAACAGCCCCTCCCATGAGCTATGGATCTATTACAAATTGATGAATCATCCCATGGATTTTAATCCTATAATCTTATGGTGTCTACACCCTATGCACACAAAATGGATAGTTATCCTTACCCCATTTTTATGCTTATTCTATTTTTTTTTATTATCATAATGAAATTTGGGGTTAGGTTATTATAGGATGGGCTATTTTATATTAGTATTATAATCCGTATAAAAAGTTCCTTGATTCTTGCATTTCGATTAAATAGCTAATAGTCTCGTTCATTGGTATACTACTAAATTGGAATCGAAAATCCAACCGTATTCAAATAGTTCCTTATTGATCCCTTCCCAAAAGGACTGAGTAAAAGATCCACATTTTTTGATTTGATAATTAGATTAGTTATTAGTCTTTTTTATGTCATTTCGTATCGTACAATTCCTTTGTTGTGGGATCATTTACCCGCGAGGGGTAATGAGAAGAATTATAAAATGGATTGCAAACTATGCCTAGATCTCGGATAAATGGAAATTTTATTGATAAAACCTCTTCAATTGTAGCCAATATCTTATTACGAATAATTCCGACAACTTCGGGAGAAAAAGAGGCATTTACCTATTACAGAGATGGTGCGATTTGATTCCTTTTTTCTTACTTACCGCCCTATTTATTCTTACAAAAAAGAGACACGATTCGGTATGGAAAGAAAAAGATTGGTAAAAAACCTACGCTTGGTGAAGGTGAAGTTTGGAGATAGAGCAATCCCTTCTGTCGTGTATCCTCGATTGATGCAACCTCAGATGCTTCAATTGTCGATTCTAGTATTGAGCGAAGGGTTACACCTATAGGTTCTGTATTGCATGTCAATCCTACTCTACTAGTACCAATAGGTGGCATAGGGGAAAAAGCACTACACCTAGGAATCAACAACACGAAAACTTTGTTATATTATATAATTCCCCCTTCTTCTTATCGGGATCGGGACTACC